TCCAATTCTTTTACCCATTAATATATTAGAAGATTTCACAAAACCTTTATCACTTAGTTTTCGACTTTTCGGGAATATATTAGCTGATGAATTAGTAGTTGTTGTTCTTGTTTCTTTAGTACCTTCAGTGGTTCCTATACCTGTCATGTTCCTTGGATTATTTACAAGCGGTATTCAAGCTCTGATTTTTGCAACTTTAGCTGCGGCTTATATAGGAGAATCAATGGAGGGCCATCATTGACTTGTTTTTGATTTCGAAATAAGCTTTTTAACTTAGATAAAAGCAAAATACTAATATAAGGACATTGTTTGTTTTAAAAAAATTGTAATTGCATGAGCTTAAATCAATCAAATACCAAGATTGCGATGCAATGATTCGATTTAATGAATTCGTCTATTTTTCTAGAATACTGAAATGATAAAAAAACAGGAATAAAAGAGGAAAAAACTCGATTCCTAAAAAAGGGGTTGGTAGGAGAGCGTGTGTTGGCCGCGGTATCTCTAATCTAATGATTATAAGTCAACTCTGGGAACTTTTTCGAAGACGTATTCTATAATCTGAGTGACTCTAAGATAGGAATAGTCGGTTTACATTATCCAAGGCGGACTTGTATATGTGATAATGGATTAGGTATATATCACCTAAGGATAGCTCTAATTTGATTTTTTGCTATAAATTTAGACGGGGATTTCAAAAGAAGTACTTCCATTTCGTCTGTGACTCTGAATTGAATAAGAAACGAAATCAAGAAGAAGAATAAAAAGAGCAATTCGGGACAAAGCAACGGACGAAGTAAAGTTGTGGGACTTCACATCAGAGTTCTGAGTTACTTCGCCTGGATCAATTTTAGTGATGGAATAATTTAATTCTAATTCATTGGTTGCTTGTATCATTAACCATTTCTTTATTTTGGTGCGAGGAACTTATAATGAATCCACTGGTTTCTGCTGCTTCCGTTATTGCTGCTGGGTTAGCCGTTGGACTTGCTTCTATTGGACCTGGAGTTGGTCAGGGTACTGCTGCGGGCCAAGCTGTAGAAGGTATTGCGAGACAACCCGAGGCGGAGGGAAAAATACGAGGTACTTTATTGCTTAGTCTGGCTTTCATGGAAGCTTTAACAATTTATGGACTAGTTGTAGCATTGGCGCTTTTATTTGCAAATCCCTTTGTTTAATCTAATCCTAGAAATCTAAAGAAAAATACATATTTTTTATTCCCCTGTCCTTCCCGTCCAAGAGTTCACTCCTACAATTCCTTATTAGTTAAGATAATGTCCAATTTCCGGGAAGGACAGATTTGGGGTGGGGGTGTTCGCATATCACCTTGCTTTTTTGCTTCCCCTTCTTAGTCCAATAAAACTTCAACAAACCCGAGTTATTTCCCAAGTACCATAAGTCCTAGTATCGAATTATCATTCGTAGTCGAAATTGAAAAAGTCAAATCCAGTTCTACATAGAAGAGATTTTTGACGCGGTTTAGCAATAAAATATAGGGGGGGGGCGAAGTGATACAAAAAGAACTCTGTTTGCCTTTTTATTCTAGGGAGATCATATGAAAAACGTAACCGATTCTGTCGTTTATTTGGGTCACTGGTCATCCGCCGGGAGTTTCGGGTTTAATACCGATATTTTAGCAACAAATCCAATAAATCTAAGTGTAGTGCTTGGTGTATTGATCTTTTTTGGAAAGGGAGTGTGTGCGAGTTGTTTTTTTTCAAAAAAGGGGCTGGATCGGACCAGCTGCACCTCTTTGTTATAACTAGAAAAAGTGCATAATCCCACGAATTACTTCTGAATAACTTAAGAAATCATATGGAAGAACCATAGCATTTCGTGAGTTTTTGGTAAATCTATTTTGATTCTCTATGAACCAATAAAGTAGGTCCAATAGCATGGTTAAAGCGAAACCGTTTGAAATCCGGCGCAGCATGGTACTCTTTCTACCACTATGTTAATACAAGGATGGTTTTGACTCTATTGGAATTTTTTTCGATATATAACACTCATGTCGATAAACTAATTTGAACCATTTATTGGAAAAATGAGTGTTTCACTCACTTTTTATCCAATGCTGACGTGATGGGATGACCTATGTATAAAATATGGTAAGAAGCTTTTTTGGATAAAAAAAAGAAACAACTTTGCTGACAATTACATATACATATTTTTTTCTGTGGTTAGAAGAGTCCTCCGAATATTCTAGTCTTGGATTAGCGATCTGGTTCAATATTTTGCGTTTCAAATATGAACAGAAAAAAGAGGATAGGCTCATTCCATTCAACAAAAAATAGGGGATCATAAATAAGAAAGAGTTGGACTATTTGAGCGTGAGAGCCAAATGAATCGAAAGATTCATGTTTGGTTCGGGAAGGGATCGTGAAAGTTTTGAAATGAATGGAAAGAAAATCCACTTTCATTAAATGATTTATTAGATAATCGAAAACAGAAAATCTTGAATAGTATTCGAAATTCAGAAGAATTACGTGAGGGGGCTATCGAA